TAGGATAAATAATGTTAATGTATTCATTACCAATAAAATAGATTTAGAGTGATTAGGTGAACACTGTTTAATAATGGTGTTGGGTTAATAATAAAGAAAATTAATAGAAGAGTAATTGTAGCAATTACTAAACTACTTGAAGTAGCTAATTCTCCTTTATTTGTTTGAACTGTTTCAGTCACATTTAAAGGATCAAAATGAATTACTTTAATAACTCTTAAATAATATGCTGCACTAATAACACTTACTAAAATAGCTACAAATGCTAAGAAGAAGTTTCCATTATGAGTTGCTGCGTATAAAACCATCTGTTTACCAAAGAATCCTACTAATGGAGGAATACCTGCCATAGAGAATAAACAAATTGCAAGACTTAATCCTAGTAAAGGATTTGCTTTAAATTGACCTTTTAATTGGTTAATATATTGAATTGGAGAATAAACAGATAATCCTTTAGTTTGTAATAGATAACCAAATGCTACTAAAATGAAGAATACATTAATATTTGTTAATGTATACTGGATTAAGTAGAATAAGAATGATTCTACTGATTCTTCGTTATTAATAGCTAATGCTAATAATAAGAATCCTACATGAGAAATAGTACTATATGTTAATAATCGTTTAATTCTATATTGAGCTAATCCACCAATAGTACCAACTAGAAGTGATAATAATGAACTAATTAATAATAAATATGTCCATGAAGACCAATTAGCTAATTGAGTAAATCCTTGGAATTCTAAAATGAATACTAAGAAAGCAATTTTTGGCATAGTTGTTAGCCAAGTAGTTACTACTGTAGGTACTCCATCGTATACATCCGGAGCCCAATTATGGAATGGAGCTGCAGATACTTTGAATAGTAAACCTACCATAATTAGTAATACACTAATTTCAATAGCAGTATTTGCTGTTGTTGTAGAACATAACATATATAGTCCTTCAAAACTTGTAAGTCCTGTGAAACCATATAATAAACTACTTCCTAATAAAATTAAAGCTGAAGATAAACTTCCTAATAAGAAGTATTTTAATCCAGCTGCTGTAGCAGATTCAGATTCTCTATAAATAGTTGCTAAAATATATACAGCAAAACTTTGTAGTTCAATAGATAGGAACATAGATACTAAGTCACTACTTGAAATTAAACTACTCATTCCTAATACAGAGAATAAAGCAATTAGAGGATATTCAGCTAATACTGATAATCCTTTACTCTTATTTACTAAAGTTGAATTTGATCCATTAGATGGTAAAGTTTGTGCTTCACCAGCTCTTGCACTTAATAAAAGCACTAAAGCTCCTACTAAATAAATGAATACATCAATACTTTGAGTAATAGTTGTAACTTGAAATAATCCACCGAATACTCCTACTCCAGAACCGATTAAATCAATATAAAGTGAATTATATGATAATAATGCAGAGAAAAGTAGTAGAATAATTGTAATTCGATTAAAATAAATCGCAGGGATTCGAAGGGAAAATAGGGCAATCGCTAAAATCATGGTTAATACACCGAATAAAACCATTACTCACTTAACAACCTGGGGTGACCCAACCCCAGATACAGAATTAATCTGATCTGAGGGTTTTATTTGGTTTATACCAAAATTAATGATAATATAAATTAATTATATTACTTATACTATAACATATAGACCCTTTATATTGTTTAAATATACAAATTTGTATATCTTACATGGTATTATAAAATCAACTATTTAGTTTCCCATTAATTTAATGGTACTTATAGAATCTACCACGAAAAGGTAAGTTGACCCCTTAATTAATATCAAGGTTATACAATATATAATATTGTATTTAAGATTCCGGGGGGGTTATATTTACAATTTAATTAAGATTGAGTTGGTAATGAGTTTACAGTATGGAATGATGGTGGACTAGTTAAAGACCATTCTAATGTATTAGCTGTAGAAGTTGCTCCAATTGCTCGTGAACTACTAAAGAATTGAGGTACGTACCAATAGTTATTAGCTAAGTTATATTCTTGTCGAGCTAATAGATCATATAATGCGTACAAGAATACTAATGAAGCTACAATAGAAATGATAGATCCAAAACTAGATACTAAGTTCCATCCTGAGTATGCATCTGGGTAATCTGGGATTCTTCGAGGCATTCCTGCTAGCGAGTTCTATTTATCATTGTTGTCCAATGGAAAGCTACTGAAAATCTTACCTTTGAATGGTTTATTAGAGTTAAGATACTTTTTCAAGGTATCATATCCCATTTTTAGATCTTCCTTAGCTGTCACAGAGCTATTATACTCTTTGACTAATTCCATAGTGAGTGCGTCATATACATACACACTTTTTCTCATTTTATTCAATGTATCCTCTGAATGAGTTTTACCCCAAATTGGAGAATTAAATCCAATGTATGGTAAAGATAAATCACCAGAATTTATTAAACAAATGCATAAGGATAAATAGGTCCGAGATCTTTCGATATCGGCCGGACTATATCTTCACCCGTCTATGGTTAACGGGGCATCACGTGTAGTCTCTGAGGAACCCTAATTGTTAATCAGGTTTCCTGCTGATTGTCCATTGTTACATATCCAAGATTGTTACCATTTAGGTACTTGGATCTTTAGGAGTTTCCAGCATATAGTGATGTACTTATGAAATATTACTATTCCAATAGGCCTAGCTAAAGTTGACCTAGCATGTGTTGAGGGAAAAATGTTAAGTTAACTCCAATGAATAGACTCCAGAAATGGATTTGTCCTAATAATTCATTATAAGTTTTACCAGTAATTTTACCAATCCAGTAATAGAATGCAGCAAATAATGCAAATACTGCTCCCATAGATAATACGTAATGGAAATGAGCAACTACATAATAAGTATCATGTAGAGCTACATCCATAGATGCATTAGCTAACATTACACCTGTTAAACCTCCAAGTGTGAATAAAGCTAAGAATCCTAATGCGAATAACATAGGAGTTGTAAATCGGATACTTCCTCCGTATAGAGTAGCAAGCCATGAGAAAATTTTAATACCAGTAGGTACTGCAATAATCATTGTAGCTGCTGTGAAGTATGCTCGAGTATCTACATCTAATCCTACAGTATACATATGGTGAGACCATACGATGAATCCTAAAACACCAATAGATAACATAGCATATACCATACCTAAATAACCGAAAATAGGTTTACCACAGAAAGTAGATACTACGTGGCTAACAATTCCGAATCCAGGGATAATTAAAATATAAACTTCTGGATGTCCGAAGAACCAGAATAAATGTTGGTATAATAGAGGATCTCCTCCACCTGCTGGCTCGTAGAATGAAGTATTAAAGTTTCGATCTGTTAATAACATAGTAATTCCTCCTGCTAATACAGGTAAAGATAGAAGTAATAGAACTGCTGTAATTAATACAGCCCATACAAATAGAGGCATTTTATGGAATGACATTCCAGGAGCTCTCATATTAATAATTGTTGTAATAAAGTTCATTGCACCTAACATAGAAGAAATACCAGATAAGTGAAGACTGAAAATAGCTAAATCTACAGATCCACCAGAGTGAGAAGCAATACCTGATAATGGAGGGTAACATTAATGTTGATAACCTCAAACCCTTATATCTAATAGATATTGGGTTCTATCGTTATACTCAATAGCTCTCGCTATTGTTCGGACTATACCTTCAACCTAAGACTTAGAAGTCCATAATGTATTATCTGCTCTAACTGTTCTTAATCCTCGTAATAATTTTTGAATCTTTACAAGTTGAGAATAGTCTCCTTTGTATTTATTAAACGATCTAGACCAAATTCTATATTCAACACCCTTCATACCTTTCATAGTATTGAAGAAATATTTTGATACATTGTCAATTGCTCTAGAATTAGTAGTATCAATCATATGATGATTATATTTTTCTTTGTATACAACTTTAGTGGAAATGTGAAGAATATGTCTAATACCTTCTAATACTACTCTATCTAATTTTTGAGTAATACCAAATCCATGTACGATTCTATTGGCATCTTTAGTTACCAAATAGAAACTACCTTCAGCTTCTACAAATCCAATTAACCATGACTTAGAAATAACCTTACCTGCCTCATTTGCGTCAGCAATAGGTAAAGTAATTTTATTCCAAGCTGGAGAAATATAAGATTCATCAGGTTTAGTCAATAATAGAGTTTCAATCTGTGCATTTCTTTGAGATTTAGTTAATTTTTTATCTTCAAGAATAGCATATGCTGATTTAAATTTAGCATAATTGAAATATTTAGTTGTTAATAGAGGATATTGATCAAAAATAGGGAAAATAATATTCGCCAGTTGTTTTCGATCTCTGATTCTAAAACTACCCATGTCTCTATTAGATTCAACACTTACTGAACCTACTCCTAATTGTTGTTTAATATAATACAAAGCTCGTAAATTATAAGTATTTTGAGAGATTTTGAACATTAAAGTTCACTTGTTGTTTTGACGTAAGACAGAAAAAGATCCATCTCCATCAGTCATACCAACAAACCATTGTTGAAATTCTGTATTCTTAGGTTGCATCACATTTAGTCTCTGATGGGATAAAATAGAATAATCTAATTTATCCCAGGCGGATTGTCCCCGTGTCAAGAACATTTTTACTGCCAATCTATTAAACCCCAAAGGGTTCATAATTGATGAGTAGTTCTTTCCGAATTGAGGAGTTTCCCGCATCGAGTGATGTTTTGTTGCCCGATCTTTACAGATCGGCGACTGCTTACCATTTTCAACAGTCCATCCAGTACCTGCTCCGTTTTCTACGAAAGCACTAGCTACTAAAAGAATTAAAGAAGGTGGTAATAACCAGAATGAAATATTATTTAATCGAGGGAAAGCCATATCTGGAGCTCCAATCATTAAAGGAACAAACCAGTTCAGTTATTCCATATTTTTCAATATGGACCGGACTATATCTTCACCCGTTTATGGTTAACGGGGCATCGCGTGTAGTCTCTGAGGATCCTACTTGATATTGATTATATTAACCAATAACAAATGATTATGACAGCTAAAAGCCATCACTTTCATTAAGAATATTAATATTCCGTTGGTTTCCTGCTGATTGCCCATTGTACATACTTAAAAATTTTACCCGTTTTTAAGAAGTTAAAAAACTAGGTTTTTAAGTCTTTAGGGGTTTCCAGCAAATAGCGATGTAATAATCATTACAATTACTCATAATGACGGCAACTTTTTAATTTCAATTTATTGATCATAAAATTTATCTAAATGATCCCAATTTCATGTATTTCTTTTTGTATTCATACTATTTTTAGCTTCAAGACACATTAAAGCACCACTTCTAATTAAATGTTTTTTATTTAATTTTAAGTGTAATACTTTAGACCATTCTAAATAATTTAATTGTTTTGAAGAAAACATTGGATATTTTTTAAAATAATTATCCACTAATAAATTAGTAGCATTACTTGAAGTTGTAATAATATAACTAAAATATTCTTTATTATTAATAATTCGTTGTCTAGTTAATAAATTAGTTTGTAAAAATTTAGCAATTAATTCTATAATATTTTTATATGATTCTAATTCACCATGATAATTTTGTTGAATTTCTAATCTATAAAAACATTTAATTCGTTGAATTGTTCCTAATTCTTTATTTTCAATTAAACTTACTTGAAAATAAGAATCAGCATCACTAAATCCAGCAAACCAACTATTACTATCAAAAGGACTTGAATCTAATCCTAAACACACAATGGATTCTTTATCAATATTTTTATTATTTAACCAATTAATAAGTCTATGAAGAGCCTCAATTTTAGGAGTTCGCATTTTCCCATTAATTAATTTAGCTAATTTTAATAATCCTGTAATATTTTGAATTTCATATAAATAATAATTACCTTTTTTAGGTTTTTGAATAAATCCACAATTTAATACTTGTTGTAATTTTTCAACTAAAGGTAAATCATATTGAGTAAATACAATTCTAATAACAGGATGTGTTAATTTTCCATTTGGAGTTTTTTCTTTAGTAGGTACAATAATAATACCATCACCTTCGATTAACCCCGCTAAATAATGACCTAATTGATTATTATTAAAATAAACATTGTGTGTATAATAATTTTGAGTTTGAATATATAAAAACATGAAATTAATTAAACCAGTAGACAAATTTGATTTAATTGAAATTAGGCTTCTACCGAATCCTCCAATCATTGCAGGCATTACTAAGAAAAAAATCATTACAAATGCGTGAGCAGTTACAATTACATTATATAATTGATGATCACCATGTAGATATTGAATTCCAGGACCAGCTAATTCTAGTCTAATTAACATAGAAAAAGCAGTACCAATCATACCCGCAAAAATAGAGAAGATGATATATAAAGTACCAATATCTTTAGCATTTGTTGAGAACAGCCATCTAACCATATTAGAAGTTGTTATAATCCTTTTTTTTATTATTACTTATATTTAAACAAGATAATAAAGGTTTTACTATACCGTACAAATAAGCAAAAGTTGGCAGAGCTGTTCCTTGTGGGTCGACCCGCAGAGCTTTTAGTTAACCAAATATTTTATTATAGCCGAGGGGTCTCGCCTTATCTTAATTATTATTTATTAAAGGTTTTAGTATTGTGGAAGGCAAATTATCATAAAGACATATGCCTTGGACAATAAATAATATACTTACTGTGGGACTCGAACCCACAAGCCTCTCGGCACCGAAGTTTAAATTCGGAGAGTTTACCAATTTCTCCAAGTAAGCAAAAGGTCCAACGCCAACTATGCTGGCAATGGCCCATAGGGTCGCCTTATATTAATAGATATATCCGCAAAGCAGATACTTAATAGTGCAATCCCTCAATTTTATATAGATAACCTACCTAAGGCCTAGGAGTCTGACCTCGGGGGATTTATCCCGATGAAGATAATATTACCGGGAGGGAGATTTGAACTTCCAAGCTTTATGTATGAGATAAACATTTTACCATTAAATTATCCCGGCCATATAATATTTGTTTCTTTTATTTATAATAATTGCAAGTTAACTCCGTATTAAATAGGGTAAGACGACGCAGCCGCCTTTTGCTTTTAACGTAAGTCTTAGACTCATAAGCTTTAAGTATATATTTAAAGACCTCGGAACTTAGAGGTCAAAATTGAATTTTTAATAAATCATAATTTCAGAGTTCCCTGTGTTCATTAATATTCAGGCCCGCCGGGGCGACCCGTCGCCCGGGGAGGCTCCGGGCCGCCCCGGCGGCCCGAGATCAAGAGCTCTGCTTCCTATAGTAACTTTATATAATTAATAAATCTTAGAGATAAATAAGCCGGATTTTGTTATTAAGTTAATGTATCTGTATTTAATATAATTATATTAAATAAAAGGCTGAAGGTTGCGCCTTCGACCTAGGGCTTTCAGACCCTGGCTTCTCATAGGTTAAATTATTCTACTATTTGACGGAATATCCGCTTTATAAGTATATTTCTTTATATTGCCCTAATTCTCATTAGATGTTTTACATTATGATTTATAAAATTTTAAGCCCCGGACTTTCCTCCAAAAATAATATTTGGTTAACTATTTTAACTCCTAAGATTTATATTATATATATTATAATACAATAAATAAAACCCCTAAGCATCTGTTTATACTAGGGTCTTTAGCCCCAAAGGGTCTAATACCCTAGGGGGTCAAAGCCTCCCCGAGCTTTAGATTTTATTTATTTGTCCCTTAATTTGCTTATATTTAAATTTATTATAGTGCGGATGATAGATTTGAACTACCACGTCTAGATCATGAGTCTAGTATGCTGCCATTACACCAATCCGCAAAAATTATTTAATATTTATTTATGAATGAATCTTAAACCTGTCAGGGTTCACTCTACTCAAGGTTTATATTATTATATTGTATATGAGGAGAGAGGGATTCGAACCCCCAAAGAGCACATGGCTCACGAGTTTACAGCTCGCTCACTGACCAATCAGTATTCGCCCCTATATTATTATACGCCTTAAGTTAAGATACTGATACTCGCTTAAGAGTAAACAACTGTAATAAATTATATTTAATAAATTAATTGATTACTTATATAATAATTATTATATAATATTCTTTAACCCTAAAAGATCTAATACCTATCAAAATCCTAAGGCTTTATAGTGTTTTTACTAGAACTTATCGAGCGAGCTTTAATCTTTGAAAATAGTATAAGCCTCGATGAATTGAAAAATACCGTAAACCATTTAAGGTAAGAAGTGCCTAGCACTCCTAATTATTAAGTAAATTTATAATAGACCAACAAGTGACTTGAACACTTATCTGGAAGATTTGCAATCTATCGCATTACCAGTTATGCTAGCTGGTCTAATAATACCGAGGGCCCGCGGGGCGGCCCCTTACCCCTTGGGTCGAGGGTCGACCCGCGGGGCTCAAAGGAGACGTATTTTCTGCCCTTGACTTAAAAACAAACAGAAAATCTGATACTATATTCCAATATTCATCTGAGGTTTTCTGATTAAAATAATATTTTGTCGGGCCAGAGGCGCTACACGCCTCTTTTGCCTTACTTATAATTATTTGGCAACCTATATCAATAAAGGGTTCTTATAAAGGGGGTGGTTATAAATTATTATTAGATAAAATTGTATGTTAAAAAAATTAAGCTTGCTCGTTTAACCAAGCTAAGTATTTTTCTAATGATACTGCTTCTACAGCAATAGGCATGAAACCGTGGTGTACTCCACAAATTTCTGAACATTGTCCGTAGTAAACTCCTTCTCGTTCAACTAAAACAGAAGTTTGGTTTAGTCGTCCAGGAATAGCATCAATTTTAAGTCCTAAAGAAGGAACAGCAAATGAATGAATTACATCCGCTCCTGTTACAATGAATCGAATGTGAGTTCCTACTGGAACTACAACTCGGTTATCTACTTCTAAAAGTCGTAATTGTCCATCTTCTAAGTCATCTGTTGGAACTAAGTAAGAATCGAATTCAATAGATTCTCCATCTTCGTTAACAAAATCAGAGTACTCGTAAGACCAATACCATTGGTGTCCTAATGCTTTAATAGTCATAGCAGGATCAATTACTTCATCCATTAAGTATAATAATTTGAAACTAGGGAAAGCAATTGCAATTAATACAAAAGCTGGAGTAATAGTCCAAATTAATTCAATTAAAGTACCATGGTTGTGGTATTTGTAAACAATTTGGTTTTTGTTAGAACCGAAGTTTACAATAATTGAAGTTAACATCCAAGCAACTCCAAATAAAATAACTACTAGATAGAACATAATTTGATCATGTAATTCTACAATTCCTTCGAACGAAGGTGATGCACCATCTTGGAAAGTCCATTGCCAAGGCTCAGGAGCATCATTCCATACAGGAGAAATGATATTTAATGATTTAAGCATATTTAACATAAATTCTTATGAACGATATCCCTTAGATAAAATTAATATATTGTATATTATATAATATACGTTGTATTAATTGATAATTATTTATTACCATCAATTAATATAATGTCAGAGACAAAATAACTCTGACCCCAAAGTTTTAGATAAACCCTGACTATACCCGTAGCCTTAAATATCGGATTATGAATATCATAACTTAATTTAAGATTCGGAGCGCTAGGCGCTCCTTATCAAGAACGGCTTATGACCGTTCTCGACAAACGGTCTTGGAATTATGAATAATAATGTTTACACATTATTATTATTACTAGCTCTCCCTGCGGGTACACTTACCCGCGGGGGGAGTGAGTCCCCCCGGGGCTAGTGTAGATCGATAGCATCTTTTAAGTAAGAACAAGTTAAAATTGTAAATACGTATGCTTGTAAGATAGCAATACCAAACTCTAATCCAGCTAAAGCTGTTAAGAATAATAGAGGTAATAGACTAACTAATAATAATACAGGTCCTGCAACTACCATTTTCCATGTGAATGTAGAAATAATTTTTAATAGAGAGTGTCCTGCAATCATATTAGCACCTAATCGAACACCTAAAGAAACAGCTCGAGCTAAGTAAGAAATTAATTCAATAGCTACTAATAGGAATACTAATGCTAAAGGAGTACCAGCTGGAATGAAGAATGCGAAAAATCCTAATCCATGTCGTTGGAATCCAATAATAGTTACTCCAATTAAGATAGCTGTTGCTAAACTCATAGTTAATACTAAGTGAGAAGTAGTAGTGAATGAGTAAGGTACTAGACCAACTAAGTTACTAATTAAAACAAAATTGAATAAAGCAAAGATGAATGGAACATAAACTTCGTTTTTTGGTCCAATTTGCTCTCGAACTAGATTTAAGATAGATCCGTATACAGATTCAGAATGAATTGCCCATCGAGAAGGAATAACGTATCCGTTATTTCGAGATAGAACATTCATACCGATAGTGATAGCCACTACCATAATTAAATAGAATCCGATATTAGTTAAAGATAATTTAGTAAATCCGAAGATTGGAGCTAAAATGAAAACAAAATCATTAATTTCAAATTGCTCTAGAGGGTTATTAACTAAGAAAGTTGTAGCTAAAGTTGACATTTTTATTTATTTATCAGTGCTTTTTTATCGAATCGGTACCTCTAGTCCTCAAGTACCTTGCGGCTAATACCATTAATTAGATTAACGGTATTGTAGAGAGAGAGGACGGATGCATAGCATCAATCTAGTTAAGACTATGGTTAATCGAGGTCAGATAAACTAACCTGAACTACTTAAGTATTAACTAGACTACTACATAATTATTATATAAAATATTTTAAATAATAAAAAGAAGTAAGGCCACCTTACTTATAATTTGTATAATCTCCTTTATTAACTAAAGGGGGGGGGGGTGGTTATTAATTAGTTTTATATAATTTATACAAAAACTTGCAAATCTAATATTTACAAAAATTTAAGTTATGGGAATTAGTCTCGGCTTATGCCTTAACCCTAGGTTAAGAGCAAAAGCCTACGAGACTCTTCTTAAGTTAATATTATCCTCCCCACCAGTAAACACTAATGAATAAGAATAACCAAACAACATCAACAAAATGCCAATATAGAATTGCTTGCTCGAATCCTAAGTGGTGGTGATCTGTTAAGTGGTATGATAATACTCGGAATAATCCTACAGTTAAGAAAATTGTTCCTACAATAACGTGAATTCCGTGGAATCCAGTAGCCATATAGAAAGTAGATCCGTATACACCATCACTGAATGTGAATGGAGCATTATAGTACTCAAATGCTTGGAAACCAGTGAAAACTGCAGCTAAAGCTACAGTAGCGATTAATCCGTAAATAACTCCTGCTCGGTTACCTTGGATTAGGCTATGGTGAGCATAAGTTACAGTAGCACCTGAAGAAAGTAAAATAACTGTATTAAGTAATGGAACTTCCCATGGGTTTAGTGTTTCAATACCAGCTGGTGGCCAGTGAGCACCTAATTCTACAGTAGGAGCTAATGATGAATGGAAGAATGCCCAGAAAATACTAATGAAGAAGAAAATTTCAGAAATAACAAATAGAACAAAACCTAAACTTAATCCTTTTTGTACTGCAAAAGTATGGTGTCCTTGGAAAGTACCTTCTCTAGAAATATCTTTAAACCATAAAGTCATAGTAGAAACTAGAGAGATAAATCCAAGAGTTAATAAGAATAAACCATTAGAGTATCCTTGGAATGTCATTACTCCTGATAGAGTAACTACTAATAAAGAAAATGATACAGCAATTGGCCAAGGCGAAGCTTCAACTAAATGAAATGGATGCGCTTGAACTGATCTGTTCATAAATTTCGTTGTCATACTGTATATGTAATTCCTATCATACATTTCTTGAGGCTAATGCCTTAATACTTAGGCCCATCGGGGCGAATATACGCCCTAGATCAGGGCCTACGTCCAAGAAAAGTCAATAATTTATTATTGAAATAGTAATATATCTCTTTTTAATACCCTTAGGCCGCGAAACGGCCCTGGACCATTTGAGGTAAATAATTAACCGAGGGACCGGAGGTCCCCTGCAAGAGCTCGCCAAAATAATATTTTTATTTAAAATATCCGCGAAGCGGATATTTTAAACTACGCGGGCCCTCGCCTCAATAGGCCTACCTAATTACATATTAAATATAATATATAAACTACTAATTGCCGATAAAAGCCGTAGTTCAATAAATTATATTTATTAATATAAGCCCCCGGGTCGGGTTCACCCCTGACCTGGGGGTCCGGGGCGTCCGCCCCGGGGTGGGAAACTAGTTAAATTTCGGAAAACCTAGCTATCTATATCTTAAATGATATTAGATACTAATAAATTAATTTTGTAAGGCAATGCCCGTCAATGCCAGAAATATAATATATATCTAGACAATAGTAATATATTAAATATAATATATATACTATAATTAAGGTGAACCTATATTTTTAACCTTTACTTTTAATTTGTCAAGTTTATATACTATGCCTAGAACTCTTGATTGTTTAAAATTGATACCATAACGGGGTAATAGATATTGACTCATTGCCTCTCGTGTTGCAAGATTCGCATTTTCACAAAACTTTTTATTCAGTTAATATTTTTGCATTCAAGGAGATTTTTTTTTATATTCGTGGTTTTTATCTTATGGCTTCGCCGATATCATGTCTTGATCTTTTAATTTATCTATAGGTTGTCGTAGAGGGAATGGGGTGGTTATTTGTGAGGGTTAAGTTAAGTTAAAAGTAATGGTTACATTGATTGTCTGTATTCTGCAATTCTACCAACAATTTCGGGTACAAATAGAATGAATCCAATATTGATGAAGTATAATACTCCCATTATGATTACTAGATTCTTATTTTCATAAGGATCTTTGTAATATCTCTTTAATAGATAATCAAATAGGAATAATAATCCAGGGTTACCTACAAATGGTAATAATGTAAATAATAATGCGTTTAACATGTTGAATGCTAATGTTGATAAGTTAAGGGAAATCTACCACAGATAATGCCGTAGTTTGCTATATTAATATCTATTATTATTAGTAAATATTGTTATAGGTTTTCGGTGTTGAAAGGGGTGGTATATTTAAATCCCCTATGTTATATTTATTGATATTAAGGGATTTAAATTGGTAATTTATTGTACTATAATTAATTAATAGGGTTTATAGTAGGGTTAAGTCTAAATTAACCCAATATTTTATATTATCTATAACACATTAAAATAGCAATAAAAAGAAAGATAGTAGCATTTCTAGCTTCGTAATGATTAATAATAGCATTCCCGTAAAAAATATATTGATCTCGAGTCATATTTCTTAATACATCTGGAGGGAAATAATAATCTAAAATTCTCGCTACTTCATCACTAGACACTAACATCCAATCTAAAGGATTTGGATTATAAAGAATGTCAATTGATGTTAATAAAATTACTAAAAAAGACATAATGTTAGTTTATAACCAATGGTTATATAGGTAAAACATTTGTGAAAGTATGGAATTAATCCATTGAGAAATTACAAAACGGTACATAACCTATTATCATTACTTATAATATCTAATTATGGGCTTTACAATAAGGAGGTGATTAGTCTAATTGAAATAACTGAGTTCAATAATTATGTTTCATAATTATATGAAAGGAACACAGTTATTTCAACTATAGAAATTTAGCATAACAAAAGTGCTAACCTTTTAATAAGTTTAGTAGATGCTGGCTCATATTTAATATATATACCCTTTGGACGAGTATCGCCTGACGGGACTATTTTATATCTATAAAATAAATAAGCCCGCCGGGGCGACCCGTCGCCCGGAGAGGCTCCAGGCAGCCCCGGCGGCCCGAGGCCTTGATTAATCTCATAGTAATTATAATCAAAATCTGGTTTTATCACCTTAAGAAAATGAATATTTAGTATTAAACTCTAGGGGCGCCGCCCCTTACCCCTTGGGGTAGGGCAAGCCCTAAGCCCCCCGCGGGGCTAGTTTAACAAACTCGCTTTGTTAAGACAAGCCACGTCGGGCGATGCCCGTCGCTGCCCAAGTGGTAGCAGAGGCCGCAGCGCGGCCTCTGCGGCTTAAAAAGCTAGCCCGCGGAGCTAGGATCTATTCCCAATAATATATAGAAATAAAGGTTTTAAGTTATTGGGGGGAGGGAGTCCCCCCGGTAATAACCATTCAGCCACTCGTTCCCGAACGGCTACCTTGTTATGACTTCAGACCAGTCGTTTACTATCCTTGGATGTCTTTAGACAACTTCAGGTATAGCTTACTCCCAGCCCGTGACAGGCAGTTAGTAGATCTTGAAGCTTTAATTTCACCGTGACGTGGTGATTCACGATTACTAGCAATTCCTAATTCATGAGCTCGAGTTACAGAGCTCAATCCACAAAGGGGAAATTTGGGGATTACCTCCAAGTTACCTTATTGGATCCTTTTGTATTCCCCCTAGCTGCACGTCTGTAGCCCACTCCATAAGGGCCATGAGGGCTTGTCTTAGTCCTAATTATTCCAGTTTATCACTGGATGCTCAACTAGATATTAACTAGTTGCAAGGGTTTTGTTCGTTATGCGGACTTAACCTTACATCTCACGACACGAACTGAAGACAGCCATGCAACGCCTGTGTAGCATTCAAGGAGTGGTAAGATGTTGTGCGGATCATCACATTAAACAACATGCTTCACTGCTGGTTTTCAAGACCCTCTATACTTTTGGGTTTCAACCTTGCGGCAGTACTCCCCAGGTGGAGTGCTTTAATCTACATTTATAGACTGATTAATAACCAATCTAAGGCACTCATCGTTTACGGTATGGACTACACGGGTCTCTAATCCGTTTTGCTCCCCATACTTTCGTACCTCAGCGTCAGTGTTTAGTTAGAAAGAAGCCTTCGCCTTAAGCGGTCTTCCGAGGATCAACAGATTCCATCCCTACTCTCGGAGTTCCTCTTTCCTCCATTACACTCTAGTTTCACAGTTACTGAAAAGCTCTTATTCATTTAGTTCGATACCTTTCAGTCTTATGATACAGCCTACGTACCCTTTAGACCCATTAATGATGAATAATGCTTACCCCTCTCGTATTACCGCGACTGCTGGCACGAGATTGGTCGGGATTAATAGGAAAGTACAGTCATTATCCTCCTTTCCGTTAGGACTTTATCAAATTAATGTATCCGTCCTTCTAGGTGACTGGTTCAGCCTTTCGGCCATTGACCAAGATTCCGCACTGCTGCCGATACTTTGCTCGTGTGGGCCTTTCTCATTCCCACTGTGGTTGATCGTCCTCTCAGACCAACTATAGATCATTGGCTTGGTAAGCCGTTACCTTACCAACTACCTAATCTATTCAATAGGTACATCCATAGGCGGAATTAATCCGTTTCAATATTTGGTATTCCACCAATCCTATGGGTAGCTTGCCTATTCATTACTCACCCGTTCGCCATGTCAGAATACAAGTATTCCGCATTCGACTCGCATGTGTCAAGTCCCTAGATAGCATTCACTCGAAACTAAGTTTAAATTTTTACTTACTATTATAATTTGGAGAGATCGTTGATCTCCTCTTCTACTTCATTATAGTTGGAATAGAAGATATTATAAATTAAAATCTTATTTGTTACTTATATTTTACTAAATATAATTATTAGTTTCATTTTATTTAATGAACCCTGCCTCTTATTTTTAACCTAGCCCGCGGAGCCGCGTAGCGGCTCCGCTGGTCTGACCCGCGCGCGCTCCGCGCGCGGGGCTAGGCTTATATAATTCTTAATTAAGGCCCGCCGGGGCGACCCGTCGCCCAGGGGGGCTCCGGGCCGCCCCCGGCGGCCCGAGGGTTTAATTATAGTATATGTTAAATAGCCTCTGAGTCAGATTCACCCCCTGATCCCAGGTCCGGAGCGCACCCCCGGGGTAATAAACCTCTTACCTTTATTATAACCTTTAGATAATTATAATAAACCTCTTACCTTTATTATAACCCTTTAGATAATTATTAGGGGGGCCCGATCCAATAACGGATCGGACCCGTTTAGTATTAAGATGAATACCCGGGCCGACGGAGAGTCGGCCCGTAGACCTTAGGGGGGCGATCCTTCGCCCCCTCGGCCCTTATTAATATAAACAGATTACGCTGCGTATAGTAATAGGAATGCCATCATTAATGCGAATAGACCAATTGCTTCTGTTAAAGCGAACCCAAGAATTGTGTAAGAGAATAATTGAGGTCGTAGAGAAGGGTTTCGAGAAGTAGAGTTAATTAAAGCTGCGAATACTAATCCAACTCCAACTCCAGCTCCTGCTAGTCCAATAGTTGCTAATCCTGCTCCTAAAATTTTAGCTGCTGCTACCATAATTTTTTATTTATCCAGCCAAAGGCTAGTTAAGATAAAACATTTGTGAAGTATATGGAATTAATCCATTGAGAAATTACAAGACGGCACATAGATTACATTGTAATCTAGTTTTATTGCCTATTATCATTACTTATATTAATAATAACCCCAATCGGAATCGAACCGATATTCCCACAGTGAAGTTGTGGTGTCTTAACCATTGTACCATGAGGTCTATAAAAATCCAAAGGCCCTAAGCCGGGGACGCTGCCCCCCCCGGAGTTCACCTATCGCGTCTAAAGCGCGGCCTATATTTTGTTAAATTACTGGGCTGGGAAGGCTCGAACTCCCATTAGCCGACATCAAAAGTCGGTGACTTACCAATTAGTCAACAGCCCAATTAAACCCAAGAAAGCCGAGAGTTTAAAAATATCCGCAAAGCGGATATTTTTAAATAAAAATATTATTTTGGCAACCGTAGGCCGTTCTCCATAAGGAATGCTCAGCGTTCTGAGCTTTTGATCTGATGAATCTGACTTGGGCCTTTATCCAACTCAGGGGTTAAAAACCCAAGGGACTGAGTCCTCTCGGGTATCCCATTATTTAATTTTTAAATACGGGTAAAGGCCCACTTCCGTGGGCCTTTACCTTTTTTTTATTAAAATATGTGCTGGCTAGTAGAATTGAACTACTATTACCTCGATTACAAATCGAGTGCATTACCAATTATGCTAAGCCAACTTATTACTTTTATTTAATTAAACTATATATCTGATACTTAAACGATATACATAAATCCCTTGATAACAAAATATATAAGTAAGTAATTAGGTTTTGTCTTTTTAAAATATATTTTAATATTAAGGTTAATAATCTAGGGTCGGACTTCCGACTCAAGTCTTAACGGACATCTGGACTAAAACTTTACCCGAGGGACGGTCCCTTACCCCCCTGAGGGTCGAAGGTCGACCCCCCGCGGGGCTCATTATATATTTTGTTTGCATTTTACATGTTTCTCTTTAATATATAAGTTATATATTATAAATATAGACCTGATTGGTAATTAACCCTACCTAATCAGGCACAATTACAATAGCCCGGTGGAAGACGGGCTTCGTTCCGGGTACGGGGCGGCTCGCTGCCCCGGGATTTACGTTGTAATGGAATTTTCGATAAATTGAGGTAACTCCTCTTATCAGCCTAAATTACTAATTTTATTACATGAATAAAGAAATCTACAAATTAGTAGGAGCTGTAGGAGCAACTATGACAGGTATGTATACAGCGACTATGACTGCTGTTTCAAGACAGCAAGAAATTAATGCCAATAAAGAGGTTGCATTAAAAAAATTAGAACAGGTCCCCGGGTCGGGCACCCCTGGCCCGGTGGGCTGCGGGGCGCCTGCCCCGTGGATAAAATCTTCACTGAAGATAGACTGGCTTTGGATAAAGAAAGACTAGTATTCGATAGAGAAAGATTCGAATTTGAAAAACTAATAGTATCTCTTTCTGACAATGAATTTAATATTAATTCAGTCCAACCTTCTAGCGATATTAATTCAGCTTTTGAACCTTCTAATTTGGTAATGAAAAATCTGAGTTTAACATTTATTTGTTTTACTTCAGTAACTATTATTTTAACTATTAGTCTAACATTTAATTATTTAATTAAAATGTATGGAAACACGTTAGTACATAAATTACCTAGAATTTTTCACCCTTTTTATAACTTTTATAATAAATACTTATTATATTCAAGTCTATTTGATTTAAGTATTATTTTATTATGTCAATCAGTAGGATTATTGCTATGCTTATTTTTATATTTATCTTAATGAATAATCTTAATCAATATATTCTAATTAATATACCTCTATTAATAACCCCCCTTAATTTTCTAAAGCCCGGGGGGCTTTGACCCCTCGGGTATTAGACCCTTCGGGGCTAAAGGTTCTTACCCTCTAAGATTCTGGGCGAGGCCCAGAACTCAAGGATTAAGAGTACAAGCCCTAGATATACATCTAGGGTACTAAAACCTTTAATTATATATATCGTTTGATATATTTGATGATATGTTATTACCAAGTTACTTGAGAATTTAGTATTGCCCAGCTTAACATATTACTATGCTTACACCTGCAACCTATTAAGACTGTGATCTACAGTCACTCTAATAAAGAATCGTGTCAAGATGGGCTTCCCGCTTAAGACGCTATCAGCAGTTATCCTTTCTGAACGTAGCTTTCCTGCCGTACTGTAACAAACCGGGCCCGCCGAAGGCGGGACTGGTCAAAACGGGATCCCAGAGGGATCCCCTTTGGACCTAAAATAGGTAGTAAACAATAACAGGTATACCAGAGGTTCATATCACTCGGTCCTCTCGTACTAGAGTAATGTTCTTGTCCGATTCTAATTCCATTAGTAGATAGGAACCGTACTGTCTCACGACGTACTTAACCCAACTCACGTACCACTTTACTCGGCGAACAGCCGAACCCTTGGGAGCGCCTACACCCCCAGGATGTGATGAGTCGACATCGAGGTGCCAAACCAATCTGTCAATATGGACTCTCGAGATTGATCAGCCTGTTATCCCTAGCGTAGCTTTTATTCGTTGAGCGATGGCCATTCCATGATGGACCACCGGATCACTATGACCTACTTGCGTATCTGTATGACTTGTCAGTCTTACAGTTAAGCCGGCTTATGCCATTACACTTAATTAGGCTATCTTTAGCCCATTGGTTTCCATCCAATTTAAGCCGACCTTTGTACTTCTCCGGTACTATATGGGAGAAATCCGCCCCAGATAAACTGCCCATTAATCACTGTCCGGAATAATTCCGTATAGCGTGCTCCTAATCAAGTCAAGGTATTTCACTGATGTCTAATCGACTCCCTTGTATTCTACACCTTAATTATAAGCACACAATGACTAACTACAGTAAAGCTGCATAGGGTCTTCCCGTCTAGCTAATGGTAATCCGCATCTGCACGGATAATTCAATTTCACTGAGCTCATCTTGGAGACAGTAAGAGTATCGTTAAACCATTCATGCGCGACCATAATTAGTGGCCAAGGTATTTCGCTCAAATTCCACGCAATGAATGTCGGATAAACAACGGGGTCCCATCTAATTAAGGATGAGGCCGTTGGTATCCTGGGTCCACACCTTTCGATGTGGCTTGGACTATATCATGATCTGTTTATTTTCTATTCAGATTTATTCCTGCTTGAATTGTTCTAATCTTATCTAATCCTTCCGGAGTTAAATGAAGTTTATTTTCTAACATTGAATGAACCAGTTTAAAATCTAAATAATCTAAAGACTTAACAGTCAATAGTGAGTTCTGATCTAAGAAGGGAAATAGTTTCTTTGATAAATCTTGTCTATCTCTGATTCTATATTGTAGTTTCATGGGAGTATCATTAATAACATATCCACATCCAAAAAAATCAACTAATTTATTCATTAATTCTTTATCTCGGATGTGTTGAGTGATTGAGAATTCAAGTGATACTTGATATCCTAATTTCATTGATTTGTTTTTAGAAACACTTACATGGAAACATCCTTCTCCATCAATAAATCCTACGATCCAATTAGGATTAAGTAAACTCGCATTATATAATAATTTTATATCCATAGTTTTGATTTAACCGGGTCGAGTCATTAGTATCTCCCTTGCGACTATTTAATAATGTTGTTGAAATAGGACTTATGTCCTACTTATACCTTAAATAGTTATTTGATTAAATCAATATAAACAGATCCCCAACGTGTAGTCTCTGAGGGGTCAATTACGACTTCCCTGCTGATTGTCCAATTCTTTAGATTTTCACTGCGATCAATGATCACGAGTACTAAAGACTCTAAGGAGTTTCCAGCATATAGTTAGGTTCAAGACATAATCACTTATGTCAGGGGCAGCGAATAATAATTCTTCTCCTTAACGGAGCTACCTGAGGATCGTTATAGTTACAACCGCTGTTTACTGGAGGTTCAATCAGCACCGTATTAGTGCCTCTCTTGACTTACCAGCACTGAGCAGGTATCAGTCTTTATACATCTAGTTTCCTATTAGCAAAGACCGGTGTTTTAAGTAAACAGTCGTACTCTTCTATTCTGTGCCACGATCATAAAAATCGTACTCCTTCTCCCGAAGTTACGGAGTCATTTTGCCGAGTTCCTTCAAGATGATTCGCTCAACGCCTTGGTATATTCTACCAGCAGACCAGTGTCGGTTTAGGGTACGGTTAAATAATTAGATCATTTCCTGAATTTTAAACTAATACTACACCATTACTGATATAGATTAATATTAAAACTGTTATCTAAATTAGTTTTTCTCATCGATTACTCCTATCGGAGTTCACTCATATAGAGCCCCACCGGAGTGAGGCCTTGGCTTTAAAAATCTTAGAGGCCGTTACTTTACTCATGGAGGTTGAGCCTAGCCATGAAACCCTTCTGCTTTCGGCGAGTGGGATTTTATCCACTTTTACGTTACTCATGTCAGCATTCTCTCCTCAGTTATGTCCAGATAAGGAAACCCTATCCTTCAACCATGTCCTGAGTGTTCCGCTACCCTCCAACATTCTTTATAATGTTGGGACAAGATCTCGGTATACTACTTAGACCCGATACATTGTCGGTGCCCTTGAAACTTATAAATACAGACCATTGAGCTATTACGCTTTCATTAACGGATGGCTGCTTCCAAGCCCACCGAATGGTTGTGTAATTTCATGGACTACCTTAATTTCACTTAGTAGTATTTAGGGACCTTAATTCTTGTTCTGGGCTGTTTCCCTCTCGACTAAAGACCTTAGCACCTATAGTCTGACCGTCCTTTATTAACTGTAAACCATTCCGAGGTTAGATTCCCAAACAATAAATGTTTGGGAATCGGTTAAATAACCGATTCTATTGATAGAGCCATCACGACCCCCCAATCAAGTCCACAAGGGACATAGTATCCAGTGCTGTACCAGTTTACAGATACGAAGGACAACATACCAAAATATGTTTCGCGGAATACCAGCTATCTCCAGGTTAGATTGGCCTTTCACCCCTTACCACAACTCATCCAAGCCTATTGCCACAGGCACTGGTTCGGTCCTTAATGACCTGGTCATGGTAAGATCACCTGGTTTCGGGTCTAATCCATGGTACTTACCCATTTAACGTAGTCGCTTTCGCTAAGTATTTCTACTTGCACCACAGATTAACTCGCTGACCCATTATGCAAAAGGTACGCAGTTATCTTGTATTTAAACTCAGATTCCTGCTGCTTATAGAACTACCGGTTCAGGATCTTTTCACCAGTTACCTACTTACTTTTCAACTTTCCCTCACGGTACTCTTCACTATCGCTCAATACATCATATTTAGCCTTAGAGGATGGTTCCCCTATATTCAGACAAGTTATCTCTCATCTTACTTACTACTTTTCTAATTTATCTTATTACGGGACTTTCACCCTCTATGGTTTGTCATTCCAGACAAATTATAATTTAATTTTAATTCCCACCAAAAATGGAAATTCACGGAATGGTAAACCATTCCGTTAGAAAATAGGCTAACCCGCTTTCGCTCACCACTACTAACGGGATCTCGGTTGATTTCTTTTCCTTCTACTACTTAGATGTTTCAGTTCGTAGAGTTATTATTATATTGGTTTCCCTTAGGATTTTCGTAATTATTAAATCATTCATTACGAATTTTGGTATAAACTACCTCCTTTGGATGTATTGGCTAGTCATCCCCGATAGTCCCTTTTTCATCTTGGTAATACATTACATATCATTATTTGATACTTATTTTATTAATAGTTTTATTAAAAATAACCAATGTTAACTCGTTATTTACATAGAATTATTTAATTATACCACACTCAGGCCCGTCAGGCGGGTCCTTATTTATCAGGCTATTTTGCTATCCTAATAATTGCAAGAGTAGAGAGTAACCTAATTAATATTAAGGGGTTTCTATTAGCAATGATATTTATTTAATTCGCAAAATGATTAGGCAGGTTAAGAACCTGCCTAAATTTATTAGTGCCTATATATATTATATATATTAATTTTAACTATTTAGTTTCCCATTAATTTAATGGTACTTATAGAATCTACCACGAAAAGGTAAGTTAAACTTCCCCGATTATAATCGAGGGTTATACTATAGTCTTGGGCCCGCCGGGCGGTCCTGTACCCCTTGGGGCGGGGGGCTGCCCCCGGCGGGGCTAAAAATATTGAACTCTTCTAGGGGTAAATTCACTCGGCGGGCTCTTGGGAAATTTATCATAATTCTGTCCGGAGGGGCGCAGCCCCTCTGGATCGGTCCGGCTGCGCCGGGCCAGTCCTTTTTAAGACCTTTGATTTTTCGTATTTTTAGAATACTGATTGGCAATATCTATCAAGAATATAGTATATTAGATTCCAAAACCCCGCGCACGTAGCGCGCGGGGTCCGTCCCGCGGGCCGCAATGCGGCCCGCGGGTCTAGGGATTATATTTAATAATTCCTAAGCCCGGGGGGCTTGCCCCCTCGGGTATCTCCCGAGGGGGAAGTTAACACTCAATTAAGAGCCCCGGCGGCGCGTAGCGCCGCCGGGATAAGAAATCCGGGCGGCTTAGCCGCCCGGGCCCTGGCAAGTATAACCAATTAGGTCCGCGGGGCTAATGCCCCGAGTAAACCTATTTAACCGCGCCAAAGGGCCGCGGAGCGGCCCCTTGACATAGTTAATTATTTAGACGCTAAGAACATTCGAGCTGATTGTACTAACATAAAGTTAGGTAAAATGTATTTAGATGCTACATATAGTAAAACCATAAGTAGAAGAAATGCGAATGATACTTGGTTTAAGAAATAAAATGGAACTAATTGTGGCATTATTTTCTAAAAATTATTAATAAGTTAAGGGAAATCTTCCACAGCAAAGCCGTAGATTATTATAAATAATAAACCATATAATAGGGTTTATTATTTAGTTTCTTTTATTCTAAAATCTTAGGTCTGGTTAACCTGGACCTAGAATACAAGGCGTCTATCTTAAATACATTATTTAATATTGTTATTATGTGTATATATATTATATTAAATAAGTCGAAAAGAGCGCAAAGCGCCCCCTTTTGATAAGGGCCTCAAGTTTAATATAAACCCTATATTATATTTATATAAACTGTATAATTTATTATCAGTATTAAAGTAAAAGATAGTATAAAATAACATAAATTTTATCCGGGGTATCCGCCTTGGTTATTAAATTTTGGATTTATAACTAAACTGAGGTTAAGCCACAGTACCGAAATTATTTCGGAATAGCAGTATTATTTTATTAGCCCCGGGTCTATAGACCCGGGTCAAAGGTTCCCATATTTAAGGTTCCGGCGATCGCCGGAACTAGGACCAAAGATTTTGTCTTAGGTTATAATATTATACATAAAATATATAATATTTAGGAACTCAGTCTTAGACCAAATTATATTAAAGTGATAAACCACTTATTGTCTATGAATCAATGCCGAGTTCGGCATTGAGGCTGAGAGCGATTACGGCTGCTTCCTGTAAGGGGGCGTTGGACGCCCTTAATCTTTTAATATAATTACTGTTTTCTCTATTTAAGAAGTAACAATCTAAATTATAACTATGATTTTATCACTATTGGTTACACCTATTTTAGGTGTTATTGGTGTTATCTTATCTGGAGAAAATACTTCTTTACAGAAAAAGGTAGCTCTTACTAGTTCATTATTAACTTTTGTATTATCTTTAGTTCTTTGGGCTGGATTTGATTCTAATTATAATGGATTCCAATTTGTTAGTTCTTTCCCTACTGTAACTACTCAAGAAGTAGTAGGAGTAGATGGTATTTCTTTATTTTTTGTTTTACTAACTACACTTATTATCCCTATTTGTATTTTAGCTAGTTGGGAAAGTATTAAAACAGGAATTAAATATTTCTTAATCGCTTTCTTAGTTCTAGAAACTTTATTAATCGCAGTATTTGTAGTTCTAGATTTATTATTATTCTACATTTGTTTCGAAAGTGTATTAATCCCTATGTTCTTAATTATTGGTATTTGGGGTGCACGAGAAAGAAAAATTCATGCAGCTTACCAATTTTTCCTATATACTTTATTAGGTTCTTTATTTATGTTATTAGCTATCCTAGTAATTTATTTTGAAGTAGGATCAACTGATTACCAAGTATTAGCAGTAGCAGATATTAGTGAAACACGACAAAGAATTTTATGGTTAGGATTCTTCTTATCATTTGCGGTAAAAGTTCCTATGATTCCTTTCCATATTTGGTTACCTGAAGCTCATGTAGAAGCTAGTTTAGCCGGATCTATTATTTTAGCTGGAGTTTTATTAAAATTAGCTGGTTATGGATTCTTACGATATTCTATTGCTATTTTACCAGATGCTTCTGTATTCTTTACTCCTCTTGTTTATTCTTTAGCCGTTATTAGTATTATTTATTCATCTTTCACTACTCTAAGACAAGTAGATTTAAAAAAAATTATTGCTTATTCTTCTGTAGGACATATGAATATTACTTTATTAGGTTTATTCAGTAACACAATTCAAGGAATTGAAGGATCATTAATCCTTATGCTTGCTCATGGAGTAGTATCTCCAGCATTATTCATTTGTGTAGTAATTTTATATGATCGATACCATACTCGACTATTAAAATATTACCGAGGATTAACTCAACACATGCCTGTATGGTCTATTATGTTCTTCCTATTCACATTAGGTAACATTGCAGTTCCATTATCTGCCAACTTTGTAGGTGAGTTTATGACATTCACTGGAGCTTTCCAACAAAATCCTGTACTAACTGTATTAGGAGGTTTAGGAATGATTTTAAGTGCTGCGTACGGTATCTGGTTATATAACAGAACTGCATTCGGTGCTCAAAGTCGATATTTAGCCCCAATGGGTGATATTAACCGACGAGAATTTATGACTTTAGTACCATTATTATTCTTAATGTTTGTAATGGGAGTATTCCCTAATTTATTCTTAGAGCCTATGCATTTAGCAGTATCTAATTTATTAATTTAATTAATAACCACCCCCCCCTATATATTAAATACTTTATTTATAAATATAGAGTCCTGCGTCTGCGGGGGTTCACCTTCTTTATAACCATTCATATTCACCTATAAATAATTTACTATGGGTTTTATATTATATAGTTATGACCCAGGAGCTTCGCCCTTGGCTTAAGATGATACACCTGAGGGGGCGCGGGGCTTGAACCTAATTAATAAATCTAAGTAACATAGTAATCCACCTACCTAAATATTTTGTATAAGTAATGGATTAAGGGGTTGTAACTTAATCGGTAAAGTTCCCGACTTTTAATCGGTATTATTAGGGTTCAAATCCCTACGACCTCAATTAATTTGTTTCAAATATAAGTAAAGAATAAATTTTTAAAAAGATCTGGACGTAAAACGTTTAGGATTAAAAAGGCCGGCCAAAGGCCGGCCCTTTGAGGAGTATAGTTAAGTTGGTTATAATTGGGATCTCCAAAATCTTTGTCGTGGGTTCGAATCCTACTACTCCTGGTTATAAAAGCCGACGGCGGTCAGAGAGCGCTTTAGGCACCCTTGGCTTTGTTCAGACCGAAAATTACCTGAACAGGTTTTACCTAAGATCTACAAGCCAGAAGTTGTTTATATTTAAAAATTATTATAATATAAGAATAATAACCGCGCGGGTATAACCCGACGTTACCCTAGTGGTACAGAAAGACTTTTCTCTCTGGGCTTTTATCAGTCTGGTAACTCAATCGGTAGAGTGATATGTTGATAACGTATAAGTTAGAGGTTCGATCCCTCTTCAGACTATAAAATATTTAAGGTCCCCCGGGCGACCCCTCGCCCGGAGGGGCCACGGGGCCGCCCGGCGGACCCACGGTACAATAAAAATTGGTGTATATACTTAAGGCCATTTTTAAACTATAGACCTTGACTCTTTGAACTAGGTTTACCCTAGCCCGGGGAGCCGCATAACAGCTCCACTGATCTGACCCGCGCGCGCTCCGCGCGCGGGGCTAGGCTAAATCTATAAGGTATATGGCTGACTGGTAAAGCATTTTACTTGAAATAAAACATATGTGGGTTCGATTCCTACTATACCTAAATTATAATTATTGTAGAAGACGTCCTTAATATTATATTAATAGATCAGGACTTCGCCTGAAATTCAGGGGAGGTTATCCTTAAGCCCGGGGGGGCTTGTCCCTCGGGTATTCCCCCTCGGGGGAAAGTATAATTAATTATTATTAAAAAGTCCCGGTAGCTTAAATGGTAGAGCGTACGACTGAAAATCGTAGTGAGGAAGTTCAATTCTTCCCCAGGACAACGAGAATAAAGGTTTTAATTATTAATATATAACTCTAAGACAAATATTTAATTTCAGTATATATATACAATTATATATTTTAAATTTTATGTAAAAGTATAGAGTTTTTAAATATAATCTTTAAAAAACACAGGAGGGCTACCCCCTGAATCCTTGACGGTGCCTTGCGCCTTCAAGACGAAATTAAACTTTTTTCAAACCTCGATTTTCGAGTTGTTATAATGAAACTTATAGGCTTAATCGCAATGGACGGTACCCGCTGTCCCGGGGCCAAAACCCCGAAAAGAGCGAATTAAAGGTTAAACTTTATTGGTTTCCGGGCTTGTAAGAATCAAGGTCAACTTAGTTGACCTTGATTATAGTATTACATTTATAAAGTTAACTACAAATAAACATAATGAATTTATCGATGGTATTATTTCTTATTGGTATTCTAGGATTTATTCTTAACCGAAAAAATATTATTCTAATGCTAATCTCCATCGAAATTATGCTATTAGCTGTAACGCTATTAATTATCTTAAGTTCATTTAGTTTTGATGATATTCTAGGTCAAACTTATGGTATTTATATCATTGCGATCGCAGGAGCAGAATCAGCTATTGGACTAGGTATTCTAGTTGCATATTATAGATTAAGAGGTAGCATCGCTATTAAAGCATAATGTATTTAGCTATTATTACACTACCTCTATTATCAGCTACTGTAGCTGGATTTTTAGGGAGAAAAGTTGGTAAAACTGGTAGTCATTTAATTACTTGTAGTTCTCTAGTTTTAACAGCTTTATTTGCTTTAGTTGCTTTTTACGAAGTAGGATTATGTCAATCACCAGTTTCTATTAAATTAATGAGCTGGATTGATTCTGAGTTCTTACTAGTATCTTGGGGATTTATTTACGATAGTTTAACTGTATCTATGTTACTACCAGTACTTATTGTATCAGCTTTAGTACATATTTATTCTACAAATTATATGAGTGAAGATCCTCATAATCAAAGATTCTTTGCATATCTATCTATGTTCACATTCTTCATGTTAATGTTAGTAACAGGTGATAACTATTTAGTAATGTTTATTGGTTGGGAAGGAGTAGGTATTTCATCTTACCTATTAATTAACTTCTGGTTTACAAGATTACAAGCTAATAAAGCAGCTATTAAAGCTTTAGTTATGAATAGAGTAGGAGATTGGGGGTTCAGTATTGGTCTTTGGGCTATTTTCTGGACTTTCGGTAACCTTGATTTTTCAACAGTATTCTCACTGGCTCCATTTATTAACGAAGAATTAATTACAATTATCTCAATTTGTCTATTAATTGCTGCTATGGGTAAATCTGCTCAAATTGGTCTTCACACTTGGTTACCCGACGCAATGGAGGGACCTACACCAGTTTCAGCATTAATTCATGCAGCTACTATGGTAACTGCAGGAGTTTATTTACTTCTACGATCTTCTCCTATTTTAGAATTTGGATCAACAGCTTTAATTTTAATTACTTGGGTAGGTGCATTAACTGCATTCTTTGCAGCAACTACTGGATTATTACAAAATGATTTAAAACGAGTAATTGCTTATTCTACTTGTTCTCAATTAGGTCTTTTATTCCTAATTTGTGGATTATCTCAATATAATGTAGCATTATTCCATTTAGTAAATCATGCATGGTTTAAAGCCCTATTATTCTTATCTGCTGGTTCTGTTATTCATGCAATGAATGACGAACAAGATTTAAGAAAATTTGGTGGATTATCTAGATTATTACCATTCACATACTCTATGATGGTTATCGGATCTTTAAGTTTAATGGCATTACCATTCTTAACAGGATTCTATTCTAAAGATTTAATTATTGAATTAGCTTATGGACATTACAGTTTCTCAGGTAATTTAGTATATTGGTTAGCTTCTGTAGCTGCAGTATTTACAGCTATGTATTCTATCCGATCTTTATATTTAACTTTCTTAGGTTACCCAAATGGATCAAAAATTAATTACCAAAATATCCACGAAGCTCCACTAATTATGGCTATTCCATTAGTAGTATTAGCTGTATTTAGTATTTTCTTTGGTTATGTAACTAAAGATTTATTTGTTGGAATGGGTACAGATTTCTATAATAATGCATTATTTATTCATCCTAACCATTCTATCTTAGTAGATACTGAATTCGGACTTCCTATGTCTATGAAATTCTTACCATTAATTGGTAGTCTATTAGGAACTTTCGGAGTTTTAGCTATTTATTGGATTTTCGATTCATTACCTAACCAATTTATTAGTACTAGTTTAGGTCGAGGAATTTATCGATTCTTTAACCAAAAATACTTCTTTGATAATATTTATAACAATTTTATCTTAAATAAATTATTAGGTTTTGGTTATACAACTAATAAAATCCTTGATAGAGGAGCAATTGAATTAGTTGGACCTTATGGATTAGTTAATGTATTTAAATCTGCATCTAATAAAGTTGCATCATTAGATTCTGGATTTATCCCTACATATGCTATGTATATCTTCAGTGGTTTAATTCTATTTATTACTTTAATCTTCTTTATTGGGGACCCAAGACTATTTGTTCTACTATTATGGGCAGTATTCTTATTACCTAATAATACTAACTCTACTCAAAAATAATAACCCCCCCTCTCCCTCGATATCATAATTAATACCTTCTCGTGGTGATATTGTAAGTACCATTAATTAATGGGAAACTAAATTAATTTAAATTATACTACTCAAAGGTCAGCTCCTTCTAAGCAAGAGTTACCCGAGGCCTAAAGTTCTATATTAGAATTAAATAAATATATAATATAAAAGATCTATAAAGGTATAGTTTACTATAGGGTTTAGTTAAGGGGGTGGTTATTCATTTTATTAGATTTAATAATTTATTTTATTTATAGTGTTGTTAAATAAATACCTGTAGAAATTAATAGTAATGAACATGTTAATACTAATAATTTTAATACATTTGGGTTAAATGTTAAAGTGTGTCCATAAATCTTAAAAAATATTTGTACAACCTTAGGAGCTTTATCAATGTTATCATCTGTATATTTTAGTGTAAGATGATTTAAGTATAACATTGTAATAGCTGAGGAGATTGAAACAATACAACCTAAAATTGTAATACCTGCATAATTAACTACCTCTGATGATACATAGTTAATAGGGTCTAAATCAACTGATGAAATATTATTCGTTACAGATAAATCTGTATTAGTTACAGGTACAGATTCATTTGGAAGTGTTTTAGTAACAACTTCTTGTAATGAAGAATGTGAATTATTAGATAAATTATTATCATCTAAGCTGGAAAGCTCAGATAATAATTTACTTGCTTTAGTTTCCTCTAAAGCCCAATCTTTAGGTCCATTAAAAAACTGATCTAAATTAAATAAATATTTTAACATAATTTCTTTATAAACGATATCCCTTAGATAAATTAATATATTGACATCAAGCTATTAAAGCTTAGTGTATTATTTTAATTACCAATAATTAATAATTCATAATAATTAAATTATTAATTACTTACTTATAAATTTATAGTTCATAGGGTTTATGGTATTATGTTCATAATACCTATATATAATACACAGTCGAAAAAGTTAATTATTAATAACGAGGGCCCGCGGGCGGCCCCTTTTCCCCTTGGGGTCGCCCGCGGGGCTCTAGATATAATATATTATACATAAAATGGTTAATCCTAGGCTAAGTTGGCTGAAGGCGCAGCCTTTTGTGAAAGCCCTCCTGGCTCTGGCTTCATCTCAAATGAATAGAGTGGGACTCGAACCCACAAGGATTATTAAATCCATAGTTTAGCAAACTACTTCCTTACCGATTCGGTCATCTATCCGAAAATCCATCGAAATAATCGAAGGGTCCAGCCTGTACTTAAGTAGGAGGCCAAATGGGAATTATTAATATAACACCATTAAAAATGGTTACTTGGATGATTTAATCATCTAAGATGATAGGGAATAGTAGAATCGAACTACTGCCAGTTATGTGTAAGATAACCACTCTACCATTAAGCTAATCCCCTTGTAGTATAAGACATATAAAATATTTGTTACTTATATAAATATACTTCAAGGTGTTCATTATTGAGGCCCGCCGGGGCGACCCGTCGCCCGGAGAGGCTCCGGGCCGCCCCCGGCGGCCCGAGGTAATTATTGTTTTATCAATAGATCGTAATTTAGTAGCCCAGATGCAAAGCCTCCTAAGCTTATAGATCCAAACGGCTGTCGGGAAGGAGGAAGAAGGATTTAATCCGTTTAGACCTGGCCCGCCGAAGGCGGGACTGGTCAAAATGGGATCCCAAGGGATCTCCTTTAGACCTGAAGATATAAATTTCTTTATATAAATATAAAGTAAAGGGTCTAAAGTAAAGGGTGAAAACCCGGAATCGAACCGGGAACCGTTAGTACCACAAACTAATGTTCTGCCGATTGAACTATTCCCACCTACAAATATTACACAGCGTTTCAGAGGAGTTGAACCTCTACCAACAAGAGCCGAAATCCTGTACTCTACCAATTAAGCTAGAAACGCTCTGAAAATATATTTATGAATATTTATATCATAAATATATGTAATATTCTAGCCCGTGCTATATGTGCTGGATTAGTAATCTTTTCCAAAATAAATGCTTTGTACTTAGATTCTAAAATATCTAAAATCGGGGCCGCAAAGCGGCCTTTGTTTATCTGCAGCTCCGCGGTTGATGAACCTTATTATTACTTATAAATTGATCATATTACACTAATCTATGCGCACAGGTCCATTTTTAATAAAAGACAGGTTAGCCATGCCGGGCTTTTAATAAATTAAAAATATTTAATTTACAATTAAAAACTGCGCCCGTCGCTGCCCAAGAGATATTGAGGGCCGCGTCGCGGCCCTCAAGGCTTAAAAGTATAAGTAATATACTAATATTAAATAAAAGAAAGCAAGTGTAGCATAATTGGTTAATGCCCCTACCTTCCAAGTAGACTACTGCGAGTTCGAGTCTCGCCACTTGCAATTATTCTATTAAAAAAGGGGTATGAGTATTTATATAATAAAATTCGGGAAAACCCCGACCTCTGAATCCTTATGACACGGAGATTTTATATTTATAGTAATTACTATATAAATAATGATATTGATAGACGAGGCAGGTGGGACTTGAACCCATATCCACTTACGTGACAAGTAAGGACTCTACCATTAAGCTACTGCCCCTAATTATCTAGAGCCCTAGTGGTCGATCTTCAACTATAAGAGGTCGACCTACAAACCTTTGCCCAATTTATAGGGCATGGCCTTTACAGATAAATTAAATATTACGATTGGCAGGACTTGAACCTGCAAGGTATTACTACCAGCTGAACCTAAATCAACCATGTTTGCCAATTTCATCACAATCGTTAATGGAAATGTTACTTATATAATATTTTATTTTATAAAATTAAAATATTATAGTTTAGGGTTCCGATCATCTTAATAAGACGGTATATTCTTTCAGGCCCGTATTTATAAGACAGGCTTATGATAATTACTCACCCCAGGTTTCGATCCTGGATTTGGGTATTAGAAGTACCCTGTTCTTCCTTTGAACTAGGTAAGCGAAAGTTTAAAGATACGATTGATTAAGATAAAATTTGGGTGAAACTTTAAACTCACCTCGGGCCGCCGGGGGCGGCCCGGAGCCTTTAGGACTCCGGATCGCCCCGGCGGGCCTGAATATTTATTTAGAAGACCAGACCGCGCAAAGCGCGACACGGATATTAAATAAGGGCAGCAGAGCCGCCCAAAATTAAGTTATTACCTGATGTTCTATCCAGATCTTCGGTATTTATCTTTAATATAGGGATTATATCAGGTTGGTAAGATTTGAACTTACACTATTTTACACCCAAAGTAAATGCCTTACCAGATTAGGCTACAACCTGTTTATAACCTAGGTATATGCATGAACCTAAGGCTTATAAATTGGAGTTACCGAGACTCGAACTCGGACTACTCGTATGCAAAACGAGCCCTCTACCATTTAAGGGATAACCCCGATGAACTCGAGAACAAATTATAATACTATTATTTAGATTGTTGAAGGACCACTGAAGTGGTCCTTATTATATAGACCTAGCGGTTTTTAATTAGGTTTGTTATTTGTTACTTATATAATATAAAATTAGACTAGCCCGCGGAGCCGCGTAGCGGCTCCGCTGGTCTGACCCGCGCGCTCTGCGCGCGGGGCTAGGGTCAAATATTTTAATTTTTTATTTTAAATCTAGAGTAAAATCCATGAATTTAAATTTAGGCCCGCCGGGGCGACCCGTCGCCCTAAAAGGCTCCGGGCCGCCCCGGCGGCCCGAGGTATAATTTAGACCTTCTGTACTTCAATATAACCTTGGGATATTTAACAGGTTTCAGGTCTGAGCATCCTGCTGCTCATCCAGGTGCTTCGTGGATAAAACAATTATACGACCTGACCAAATATAATTTATTTTATAAGTTAACAATATAAAAGTATATACTATTTTAATAAATTCTTTGAATATCTTAAACCGGAATATAATGCTGTTATAGTTCAAAGGTAGAACGGTAAACTGTTAATTTATGTATAGAGGTTCGATTCCTCTTAACGGCTATATAAAATTCCATAGTGGTTATACCACCTAAATAAACAATTTAAAATTTATTTAATAAATATTGGAAAATTTCTTTAATTCTTGAACTGACAACATTAAATTAATTAGTCCCGGAGTTCCGGGACTAATTTTTGATAAGTTAGTTTAGGGTTTATTAATTGGTTTAAGTCCCGGAGTTCCGGGAACCTAAGATTAAATATTTTAGATTCACGATATAATATACGCCTTATATAGTATATATATTATACCCATATATCGTTATAGTAATTCATACGATTAGAAAAAACAAGAATCGCGAAGTGGTCTTTACCTCTTTCCCTGATTATAGTCAAGGGCGATTTTAAATAATTCATGGGTGTATGGAATTATATTCTAGCCCGCGGAGCCGCTACGCGGCTCCGCTGGTCAGACCCGCGCGCGCTCTGCGCGCGGGGCTAGGTGAATTTTATAATTTCCAAGGAAGTTATAAATTAGCTCCAAAGGCAGATTTTATGTCTTTAGAGTGCGGGCATAGCCTGGGCCCTAATTTAATAGGGAATTTTTAGTTTACATGAACGCAATTCTATTAGATCTGTTGGCTTTTGGTTCAGTATTATCAGGTATTTTAGTAATTACATCACGAAATCCTGTTATTTCTGTTTTATTTTTAATTTCTACTTTTGTTAATGTTGCTTGTTATTTAATTTTATTAGGAATTAATTTTATTGGGCTTACATACTTAATTGTATATGTAGGAGCAATTGCTATTTTATTTTTATTCGTTATTATGATGTTAAATATTAAATTAGTTGAATTACAAGATTCTTCAGAAGATTATTCTAACCCATACCCATTAGCTTTTGTATTAGGTACTTTATTTGTTAGTGGTTTAAGTTTAACTAACTCAAATTTTTCTAAATTTGATTTACCTTCAATCTTTGATTCTATTAACTTATTATCATTTAAATCTGATACATTGGAAACATTAACAGTTAGTCATACAAATTGGGATAGTGTATTTGTATCTATGGATCAAATCAACAGTATTGGTCAAGTATTATATACATCTCATGCATTATTCTTAATTATTGCGAGTATGATTTTATGTTTAGCTATGGTAGGACCAATTGTTCTTTGTTTAAAACCAACTAAACGAATTAGTTAATATTATTAATAAATTGGTACCAAGCACAGCTTAGGTCCTATACATTAATTATAAGCGTATTTAACTCGTTTAATATTAAAATATGGTTAATAACCAACCCGGGGCGGGCGAGCCGCCCCGTACCCCGTGGGAAGGCGAGCTCCGCCTCGGGGCTAAATAAATCTACTAAGCTTTAATAGCTTGATGACAATAGAATTAATAATAAATTAAATCTTTTGATCAAAGGCAAACTATATTTGTCTGGTTCTGAAATTTAAGTATATTTTACTTACCTTAGATTATAAATTTAGTCAGCGGGCCGTTTTACGGCCCTACAGAACCATCAAAGATTAACTTATTATTCATGTATTATAATTTACTCATGTTATTATCATTTATTGAGGTACTTATTGTTATTGTACCATTATTATTATCTGTAGCTTTCATGACAATTGCGGAACGAAAAGCTATGGGTTCAATGCAAAGACGATTAGGACCTAATCGAGTAGGATACTACGGTTTACTACAACCATTTGCAGATGCATTAAAACTATTTGTTAAAGAATCAGTAATTCCTGCTCATTCGAATAAAGCTTTATTCTTATTAGCACCTGTAATTTCTTTAATTACTAGTTTATTAGCATGGGGAGTAGTTCCTTTCGGTGCAGGATTAACATTATCAGATCTTAGTCTAGGTATTTTATATCTATTAGCTGTAGGTTCTTTAGGAGTATACGGAGTAATTTTTGCAGGTTGGTCCGCCAACTCTAAATATGCTTTCTTAGGAGGATTACGAAGTACTGCTCAAATGGTTAGTTATGAGGTTGTAATGGGATTAATTATTCTTACTGTAGTATTATTAGTAGGATCATTAAATCTAACTAATATTATTCAAGCCCAAATTAATGTTTGGTATATTATTCCATTATTACCACTTTCTCTAATGTTCTTAATTTCAGCAATTGCTGAAACTAATAGAGCTCCTTTTGATCTACCTGAGGCGGAATCTGAGCTAGTAGCCGGATTCTTTACTGAGCATTCTTCTGTACCTTTCGTAATGTTCTTCTTAGCCGAGTATGCTTCTATTATTTTAATGTCTACATTTGTAGTAATGTTATTCTTAGGAGGATACTTAATTCCTTTCGTATCTTTTGAAAACCCAACATTCTTCTCATTTGAAGGATTAGCATTAGGTCTTAAAACTTCTTTAATCTTATTTATTTATATCTGGGTACGGGCATCATTCCCAAGACTACGATATGATCAATTAATGAGTTTCACATGGACAGGAATGTTACCATTAACTTTAGGATTTATTATTTTAGTACCATGTATCTTAATGGCTTTCGAAATTGCTTAATGATTAAGATACCCGACAAATAGTCTTACCAAATATTACCTGGTAAACTATGTCTAATTTATCTAACTAATATTTATAACCACCCTATATTTAAAAGGGTATAGTATAACATAATTGAAGGGGTATAGTATATTATATATGACTATTGGTTATGGATATTACATTTATAAAATATATGAATTAGTTTCATTGATAAATTACAGAATAACACATATATATATATTTAAATTAATTTAAATATATAGTATAATCTCCTTTATTTAGTAAATGAGGGTGGTTATTTATTTAATTAATATAAAATCTTAATAAGATATAAAATCTTATTTAGGATTACTTACTGTAAATTATTTAGTCGATGCTGTTTTATTTTCATCTGCTGCTAAATCCATTAAAGTATTCTCAATAATACCTACTGCAGGAACAATAATTAAGAACCAACCAAAGTAAAATGCTGTTGCAAATTGTCCTAAAGTAATAAATGGCTCTTCAACATGTTGTCCTCCACACCATAATAAGATTAAGAAATCTACTACTAATAGCCAGAAAGCTAATTTCATTAATGGTCGGAATGCTGATCCTCTAACTCTAGAAGTGTCTAATACAGGCATAGCTAATAGAATTAATAGAGAACCGAACATAGCAATAACTCCTCCTAATTTATCAGGAATAGATCGTAAAATAGCATAGAAAGGTAATAGATACCATTCTGGTACAATAGATGCAGGAGTTTGCATTGGGTTAGCTGGAATATAATTATCAGGATGACCTAATTTATTAGGTGCATAGAATAAGAATAAAGCTAATACTAAGAAGAATAAGAAAATTGTTACTAAATCTTTAAATACGTAATAAGGATGAAGATAAACCATATCAGTATTTGCTGTAATTCCTAATGGATTATTAGATCCATTTTCTTCTTTAGCAATTAAATGCATTAAAGATAAAGCTGCTAAGATGAATGGTAATAAGTAGTGAAGACTGAAGAATCGGTTTAATGTCGCATTATCTACAGAGAAACCTCCCCAGATGAACTCTACTAAATCTTTACCAATCCAAGGGATAGCCGATAATAGGTTAGTAATTACAGTTGCTCCCCATAAAGACATTTGTCCCCAAGGTAAAACATACAATTTCCAAAATATAGACACCATTTCATTGACATCTGGTCTATATTTCATGTACCTTATCAATTTACTGATCCTCGAGCTCGTTAGTTCTCTTTCCAGTAAATATCATTTAAGGCCTTGTGGAGAATAAGGGGATATTCTCGGAAATCCGACTGTACATTAAGCACCATTTCAGGCACCCATTGATGACCCAGTCTGTAGCGATGGTATACACCACCGACGGTCTTGAAAAAGATGTCTAATCTTTGACCGTTTTCATCAATATAGCCAAAGAGGTCGTTATCCTCCTCAATGCCCCTGTCAGGGCATTCTATACTACTGAATAGCTTTTCTGTATAGATTACGCTATTCTCCATATAGGACTATGATTAGAAGTGAGTTATGATACTCTAATATGGCTATATGGTAATTAATCTAATTTAACATACCATTGTTTTTTGAAAAGCTCTCCAGATGCAATGTATTTGTTAATGGTCTTGTGGTCACACCCGAAGTGTTTGGCCACTAGTCGAACACCTCCAAATTTCATATAAATTGAACCGTCTGAGTTGTATAACGTTACCGGTTTTGAAAAAGCTAATCTGTATTTGTTCTTAACTTCATCTGACCGATTTAACGCCTTTTCTCGCATTAAAGTTCTTACAGAATCTGATAAAGTCTTACCCTTATTGATTAAAGAAACTCGTTCTTTTCTCTCATCTGAATAAGTATCTCTCATTTTCTGTTTAACTTCCTCGGAGTGGATATACCCAAAAGAGTTACCAGCTTCAAGTAAAATGTTGTAAGTTGGTTTATATGATTGAATCCAATAAGTCTCTAAAGCCATTAGATCTGGGTTGTTCCGTTTTGTTACCTCTTCTGGGAAATACTCCAGAATAACAAATGCAAAGGATTCAATCCCATAATTTTCAAGATCGATGGCAATATTCTTATTACCTAAACCTCTAAGAAGATGTCTATAAAATCTACTGTAAAATTTATTAGATACAGCGCTTCCAATATAGAAATCACCGGTAATTAAGTTGAAAATACCATAAATGCCGGCTTTCTTTCTAGTTTCAGCTCTAAGACTTTCTTTAACTTCTTCTTTATTAAGTTCTTCAAACACAAGACATGGTTTAATCTTATGTTCATCAAACAAAGATTTAAGTTTAGGAGAGATAATCAAATTACTAGTCATTAAGAGAGTTCCCATATCATCATCTAACCATTTTGGGCAAATATTTAAAATACCCAGGAATGCTGTTGCCATCATTAAAATTAAGATGATAACACCAATACTCCATACTAAAGCTCGAGGAGCTTTGTATGAACCATAGTATAATCCTCTACCGATGTGTAAATAAACAAATAAGAAGAAGAATGAAGCAGTATTAGCATGAAGATATCTAATCATCCATCCGTAGTTAACATCTCTCATAATATGTTCTACACTAATAAAAGCTAGATCGATATTAGGTGTATAATGCATAGCTAAAGTTACTCCTGTTACAATTTGGATAACTAAACATAAAGCTAGTAAAGATCCAAAATTCCAAGCATAATTAAGATTAGAAGGTTGAGGTGAATCAATAACGTAACTATTAGCAAGACTTAAAAGGGAATGACTCTTTAGTAATTTCATTAAAAATAAAATTAATTTAGGCTGATAAGAGGAGTTACCTCAATTTATCGAAAATTCCATTACAATATAAATCCCGGGGCGGCAAGCCGCCCCGTACCCGGAACGAAGCCCGTCTTCCACCGGGCTATTGTAATTAATCTTTAGACTACAAGTAATAAAATTACCAACTATTCATACCTAATTGACATGAATCTTTAAGATTATTTCAAGAGTCTTAAGATTTAGGTCTACAAGAATAAATTTATTCAATATCAAAAAATATTAGCCGCGTAATGGCAAATACAAAGGGTAAACCCCCTTATTATAAATTTATTGATTAATAGACCGACCAACAGGCCGTAGGCCTAGACCCATAGAGCCTGAGCCGGCCACACCTAAAGTGTGGCCGGGATAATAAAACATGTAAAATGCAAACAAAATATACAATGAGTCCCGTGGGGGGGGTCGACCTTCGACCCTCAAGGGGTAAAAGGCCGTCCCTCGGGTAAAGTTTTAGTCCAGATGTCCGTTAAGACTTGAGTCGGAAGTCCGACCCTAGAAATATTCACCTTATTCACAAAATATATTTTAAAAAGACAAAGCCTAATAATTTTATTTTTAAACCTTACTTATATTTATATAAATAATTGCTAATAGTTATTAATAAGAATTAAGCCTGAAAAATGGAGTCTTTAAGCCTTTTTCTACGGGGTCCTAGACAGTACGTCCAGAGGCTTAATTTGCCTTTTATTAGTCGTGATAGGAGGCAGTTGTTATTATAATTAGTGCTGTAAATATAATTAGTGCAGTAAATATATTAGTATAGAACTTATATTAGATCCTTTAAATAATAAGAGGGGGGGGGTGGTTATTAATTTAAATTAATTTTAGAAGTCGTAGGGTCTTTAGTAAATTTAAGAGCTCCTTTCGACCATTCATATACAAATCCAATTGTTAAAATAATTAAGAAAAGAATTACAATCCAGAATCCCATTGTAGAAATCTCATATAAAGACACTGCAAAAGGAAATAAGAATAAAACTTCTAGATCGAATACAATAAATAAAATAGCAACAAGATAGAATTGTACAGAGAATTTTTGTCGAGCATCTCCTAGAGGTGTAAATCCACATTCATAAGGTGATACTTTTTCACTGTAAGGTTTATTAACAGCTAATAATTGATTCACTACAAGTAAAACTAAAGTTAAAACAGGAATGAA